TTAATTAAAATCAAAAAAGAATAGATAGTAGGAATTCTCTTATCCCATTCGGAAAGATATCATCTCATAATTATCTATGGCTGTTTATGTCTCTAGCATGACCACTTGATAAAATGTGGAGGAAAGTAGGACAAATGGCCGATACTACTGGAAGGATTCCTCTTTGGATAATAGGTACTGTAGCCGGTATTCTTGTGATCGGTTTAATCGGTATTTTCTTTTATGGTTCATATTCCGGATTAGGTTCATCCCTGTAATAATCGGATGAACTGAGTTGTAGACATGAAAGCATAAGAACTCAACGGGATCCCCCTCGAATCAGACAAGGAAAGAGGGGGTAAGTCCCGTTGAGTTCTTAATAATCATAATATTTTTTTTTTAGAGATGTTTCAAAAACCTCCACCTTTTCTGATGATGTTTTTAAAAAATGAACTTCGTTAATTGATTCAGAACATCTGTTACTCAATAGTATCTGTCAATACTTAAAACAAAGAAGGAATCACTCGATTTACCCTTTTTGGATGACTCACAATTATATATAAATAGAATATATTTCTATCAATCAGATATCATGCAAACCCTTTCTATACTAATAGAATAGAACCTTACTCCATTTAATCTAATAAATATTTAATCTAATAAATATTTAATCTAATAAAAGTTAAAAGTGAAATTTTTTTTTTTATAAGTTCGTTGAAATTGAAGAAGTTCTATATTGCTCAATAAATTGACCTATATTTATTTGTCCACTACCACTATGTTACGTAAGAAATCTAAAAAAGGGTTATGATAAAATAAACCTATAAAAAAAAAAAAAAAAATGAAAACTACAAATATCCATTTTTTACGAACGGGATCGAGAATCTTTATTAATTCGACACAAGAAAGGGTTGGGTAAAATTCCGTTTCTTGTGTCAAGGACTAGGAGACGAACAATCTCCCCTAAAATCCTTTGTTCCTCTCATTTATACTTTGGTTTCTATTCTCCGCTTATTTATCTTTTGTTTTGATTCTAGTCAAATATAAAACTTTTGATTCTAGTCAAATATAAAACTATTGATTCATTCTATATCATACCGTTTCAATTTGGATTGAAAAAACAAATAAATAAAGAAGAGTTAAGTAAAACAGTCGCCTTCACAATATACTATGACCAGGAATGCGGTATTAAGTAATTCCCGAAATCCGGTAGAATAAAGTAAAGAATATAAATAAGCAAAATTTTTTTGATCATACATAATTCCCAACAAAAATTTGTTTATTTTTAGAGCTTGATGTTGATAAATCCGCAGATCTAGAAATTCATTTCGGACAATTGAACCTTCTCAAACTGTTTCTTTTTAAGAACCAAAAAGATTTGTGCCAAAATAACAGATGCCAAGAAGAGCAAAAGACCTTGGACACGTAATGGATCTTGAAGTACTATTTCCGCATCTCCCTGACCAAATCCACCCACATTAGGATTACTCGTTAATGGTTGATCAAGTTTGATGGATTCGCCCTCTGAAACAAGAAGTTCCGGTCCTGGAGGGATAATATCAACCACTTGACGTCCATCCGATGCATCCGCTATGGTTATTTCGTACCCCCCTTTTTCTTTTCGTATTATTTTGCTTACTATACCTGCTGCTGTAGCATTATAAACATTATTGTTACTCTTGCTCCCGTCGGGATAAATCTGACCCCTTCCCCTGTTCCCGCCTACATATATGGGATATTTTAAGAAGTGCACATCTTTCTTAGTAGCGGGGTCCGGGGAAAGAATAGGAAAGGTGATTTCACTATATTTCTGACCAGGAACCGGACCTATCACAAGAATATTTTTTTTAGTGGGACGATAGCTCTGAAAAGACAGATTTCCTATCTTTTCTTTAATCTCGGGCGAAATACGATCGGGAGGGGCTAATTCAAACCCCTCGGGTAAAATAAGAACAGCCCCGACATTCAAAGCTCCTTTTTTACCATTAGCAAGAACTTGTTTCAGTTGCAGATCATAAGGAATTCGAACAACTGCTTCAAATACAGTATCAGGAAGTACCGCTTGTGGAACCTCGATATCCACGGGTTTATTAGCTAAATGGCAATTGGCACATACAATACGGCCAGTCGCTTCTCGTGGATTTTCATAACCCTGCTGTGCAAAAATGGGATATGCATTTGAAAGGGGTGCCTGGGTTAGTATATATATCATGAGCGATACGGAAATGGATCGAGTAATCTCTTTCTTTATCCAAGAAAAGGTATTTTTAGTTTGCATGGTCCAATCATTGATCCCGAAAATTTCTACAATAAAATTAGGTAGGTCGCTAGTCTAGTTCCCTATCTATAATTTTGCTATTTACTTAAATATTAAATATAAATAATTTTACTGGAATATTGGAGGAATCCCTTGGATGGGTAGTAAGTACAATTTTGAATGTTTTGCTTATGTACAAAGTAACAAATATTATAATTGGATCGTTCGATCACTTTTCAGTCATTCATTGAATGATAAATCACTACAAGTGAAGGAGATACACGATTTAAATAACGAAAGATCCAATATTTAAAAATTGTATCTAAAATGACTGGAAAAGTAGAAACAAGACCGGATATAATTTGATCATTATGAGCAAATCCAAAATCTTTGTAGACAGAGCCAATCATTAATTCCCAACCGTGGGGCGAATGGAATCCTATACATAAATCAGTTAATAAAAGAATAGAAAAAGCTTTTATTGTGTCGCTTAAGTTGTATAGGAATTCTTGAAACCAAGAGTTAAGAATAACAAGTTCTTCATTACCTAGAATAGAATAACCACTTAGAATACCGAAACAGATTATATTTGTCGAGAAGTGTAAAATTGTATGGATGCGATCCTCGTTGTGCATCTTGATCAATTGGATCGTTTCTTTGTAGATTTCGATGCGAGGCTTTTGTAAATGTGTTTCCGGGTATTCCTTTATCATTTCGTCCAAACGTAAGAGTTCCTCTAAGTCTATGAATTCTTTTAGAATACTCTTTTCTTGAATATCATTCAAAAAAATTTCGGATTGCCTAGTATTCCACCAATTAGTAAACCAAGATTCCAGACTTTTATTAAATGAGAGAGAGATCCACCAAGGCAAAAATACTATAGATGCAAGATATAGAAGGGAAATTAATACTTTCTTTTTTGCCATTTTTTCGTCTGTGAATTTAAAAATTTTTAATGAACGCACCTCATTCGTCGACTCTATATGATACTAATCTTTCTATCAAGCATAAGTTCTATTACAAGTCATCGATGTATTTCCGGATTTTTTTGTGATTCAGTACAGCGGTTAGTCCTTGAATTTAGAAAGAATATAGAATAAGAAAGAGCCCTCTTCAAATTAATAGTAGTCGGATTTCGAGACGAAAGAACTCCCGTTCTATCAAAATATCAAATATTTAGAAAAAAAATTCTTTACTTTATGATGAAATGTTTTGTTTTGATATATGATGAATCTATCATTTAGATTTGTTACTGAATTGAGTTAAGTGAATTTACATACGCATAAAAAAAATTGTGGACATAAACAATTTAGTTTTAGAATTGTTTCATATACGTTTGCTTTGGCTCGAGTAAGCGTTCTGAAGAAACTTCAGTTAAGTTATGCTATAGAAAAAAAGATGATTCTTGAGTTTTTTATCTCTTGCAAAGTATTCATTCTTCAGTTCCTTTTTTCAAAATACTTCAATTGGTACACGCAAGAAATAGGCCAATTCAGCAGCTTTTTGCTCAATCTCTCGTGGAGTAAAATTCTCATCAGTACGAGTCAAGGGAATGGCTCCTTGTCCTTTTATTTCCATATAAAGGACACGACGAGCATAAATACCCTCTTTAATTTCTATTCTGATGGACTGAATGTCTTTCATAAGGAATCGGAGGAATATGCGACGATTTTTTCCAGGAAATCCCCAACGAAAAATACACACTATGCCCTCTTTTATATCGAATCGATCATAACCACTACCTACATTCCACGAAATTGTGCACCACAAATAGGAGCTAATAAAAAGACCTGCGATCCCATAGAAAGACATCACGATACCTTGTGGAAAAAAAATTATTTGCTGAGAAGGAAATAAAGATATAAAATTCCTACCAAAATAACTGGACGTTCCAACCAATAAAAACCCTAATGAACCTAAAAAAAGAATAAAGGCCCAACAGAAATTACTTGTTTTTCGAGACCCCGCTATAAGTTCTACCCATATACGTTCTGATCGCCAACTCATACTCTAACTAGACCTAGTTGCATTTTATTGGAATTGGGAGAATAACAAAAATAATTTTTTTTTTTACTTTTTTTTGTTTCCGAAGTAACTCTCATCAACCAGCACTATTATGATGTGAACCTTTAGGGATAATTCATCGAATTTCTTAGATCCAAACTAAAATAATAACATCCCTTTCATATGATTTCCTAATACATATAGATATATTGACTTTACATTTCAGAAATTCTCCCCGATCCCGATCTATTTGAAAATAGTTATAATTCATTTATCATGTTTACACATACATAAGAGCTTATGCCCGAAGGAAGCCGCATATTATACCATATTTTACTAAATAGATATCCGTGTTATGATCCAAGTAAGTCTTGAAAAAATATATATATATATAAGATTTGTCCTTGTTGTATCTAAAAAATCTTGTTTTTTTGAACATAAAGAGATAAAGAAGCCATTGCAATTGCCGGAAATACTAAGCCCACTAAAGGCACAAAAATGGAGGGGAGACTGTTGAGAGTTATCATAGAATGGGTACCTCGATTTAATATTTGTACCTGTTATTTATTGTTATATTTATTGTTTTATATTTGAACCTTATCCTTATATTGTTATAAAGATATCTTAAAATTCATATATAATTGTTATATTATACTAAGTATACCTAAGTGAGTATATATATACTTAAGTGAGTATATATATACTTAATAGGGAGTCTATAAGTATATGTTTTAAGAAATATATATTAATTTAAGAAATA